CTATATATAAATTTACAATTTATAACCTATTATCAGCCATTTTATCTATAAAATGAATTTTTTCAACTAATCATAAAGATATTGGAACTTTATACTTTTTATTCGGAATTTGATCAGGTATAATTGGATCATCTCTTAGAATTTTAATTCGTTTAGAATTAAGTCAAATTAATTCAATTATTAATAATAATCAATTATATAATGTAATTGTTACAATTCATGCTTTTATTATAATTTTTTTTATAACTATACCAATTGTTATTGGAGGTTTTGGAAATTGATTAATTCCTATAATAATAGGATGTCCTGATATGTCATTTCCACGATTAAATAATATTAGATTTTGATTACTCCCTCCATCACTAATAATAATAATTTGTAGTTTTTTAATTAATAATGGAACAGGAACAGGATGAACTATTTATCCACCTCTATCAAATAATATTGCTCATAATAATATTTCAGTTGATTTAACTATTTTTTCTTTACATTTAGCAGGAATTTCATCAATTTTAGGAGCAATTAATTTTATCTGTACAATTCTAAATATAATACCTAATAATATAAAATTAAATCAAATTCCTCTTTTTCCATGATCAATTTTAATTACAGCTATTTTATTAATTTTATCTCTCCCAGTATTAGCTGGAGCAATTACAATATTATTAACTGATCGAAATTTAAATACTTCATTTTTTGATCCAGCAGGAGGAGGAGATCCTATTTTATATCAACATTTATTTTGATTTTTTGGTCATCCTGAAGTATATATTTTAATTTTACCAGGATTTGGATTAATCTCACATATTATTAGTCAAGAAAGAAATAAAAATGAAACATTTGGTAATATTAGAATAATCTATGCTATATTAACTATTGGATTATTAGGATTTATCGTATGAGCTCACCATATATTTACAATTGGGATAGATGTTGATACACGAGCATACTTTACTTCAGCAACAATAATTATTGCTATTCCTACAGGAATTAAAATTTTTAGATGATTAGCTACTATTTATGGATCAAAAATTAATTTATCACCCTCAACAATTTGATCTTTAGGATTTATTTTTTTATTCACAATTGGTGGATTAACAGGAGTAATTCTTGCTAATTCATCTATTGATATTATTTTACATGACACTTATTATGTAGTTGCTCATTTTCATTATGTTTTATCTATAGGGATTGTATTTGCAATTATTGCTAGTTTAATCCATTGATTCCCTATTTTTACAGGATTTTATATAAACAATTTTATTTTAAAAATTCAATTTATTTTAATATTTATTGGAGTTAATTTAACTTTTTTTCCTCAACACTTTCTAGGTTTAAATGGAATACCTCGACGATATACAGATTATCCTAATAATTTTTTATTATGAAATATAATTTCATCAATTGGGTCAATAATTTCAACATTTAGAATTATTATCTTAATTTATTCAATTTGAAATAGAATTTTTTTAAAAAAAACAACAATTTTTAAACTAAATCTTAGTAATTCTATTGAATGGATTCATAATTTACCGCCCTTAGAACATTCATATTCAGAATTACCATTAATTATTAATTTCTAATATGGCAGAAATTATATGCAATGAACTTAAAATTCATTTATAAAGAATAATCTTTTTTTAGAAATTATAACTTGAATAAAACTAAGATTTCAAAATAGAAATTCACCATTAATAGAACAATTAATTTTTTTTCATGATCATACAATTTTTATTATTATTATAATTATATCTACAATTACTTATATAATATTATTTATTATAAACAACAAATTTATTAATATTAAAATTTCTGAAAACCAAATAATTGAATTTATTTGAACAACAACTCCACCAATTATTTTAATTTTTATTGCTATACCCTCTTTACATCTATTATATTTAATAGATGAAATTAAATGTCCTATTTTAACAATTAAAATTTTTGGACATCAATGATTTTGATCTTATGAATATTCAGATTTTTCAAATATTGAATTTGAATCATATATAATTAATAATTTAAACAAAGAAAATTTTCGATTAATTGAAGTAGATAATAAAACTATTATTCCATATAAATTTAATATTCGATTATTAATTTCATCAGATGATGTTATTCATTCTTGAACAATTCCAAGACTAGCAATTAAAATTGATGCTATTCCAGGACGAATAAATCAAATTAATCTTTTTATAAATCGCCCTGGGATATATTTTGGGCAATGTTCAGAAATTTGTGGAATTAATCATAGTTTTATACCAATTCAAATTGAATCAATTAATCTTAATAAATTTATTTATTGAATTAAAAATTTCTAAATCATTAGATGACTGAAAAGCAAAGTAATGATCTCTTAAATCAAAATATAGTAAATTAGCAATTACTTCTAATGAAAGAGATTAGTTAAAACTATAACATTAATTTGTCAAATTAAAATTATTAATTAATATCACTTAATTCCTCAAATAGCACCAATTAATTGATTAATTTTATTTATTTTTTTTTTTTCAATATATTACTTAATTATAAACTTACTTTATTTTAATTTTATTAAAAATATTAAAATTGAAATTTTAAAAAAAAACAAAATAAAAAATTATAATAAATTTATTTAATATTTTTGATCCATCAACAACAATATTTAATTTAAAATTAAATTGACTAAGAACTTTATTAATTATTTTAATAATACCAAATTTTATTTGAATTATCCCAAATCGAATAAATTGAATTTTATTTAAGATATTTAATATAATAAATAATGAAATATTAATACTTTATAAAATAAAAAAAAATAAATCACCTGCATTTATATTCATTGCACTTTTTATATTTATTTTACTTAATAATTTCTTTAGATTATTTCCTTATATCTTTTCATCATCAAGTCATATAATTTTTTCAATAACATTAGCTTTACCATTTTGACTATTTCATATTATTTTTTCAACATGTAAAAATACAAAAAATATAATTGCTCATTTAATCCCATTAAATACACCAATTTATTTAGCTCCTTTAATAACAATTATCGAAACAATAAGAATTATTATTCGACCTTTATCTCTATCAATTCGACTTACCGCAAATTTAATTGCAGGTCACTTATTAATAACATTATTAAATTTTAATTCATTATTTTTAATTATTATTTTTATTCAAATATTCATAATAATTTTTGAATTATGTGTAGCCTTAATTCAAAGTTACGTATTTTCAATTCTTTCATCCTTATATTCTAGAGAATAATGATAAAAGTTAATCAACCTTATTTTATTTTAAATTTAAGCCCATGACCAATTTTAATATCACTTAATACTTTTAATTTAATAATTTCTAATGTAATAATAATAAATTTTAAATTTAATTTATTATCATTATTAAATTTAATTATAATTATTAGAATTTCAATTTTATGATGACGAGATATTATTCGAGAAAGAACATTTCAAGGAAATCATAATTTTTATATTATAAACTTAATTAAATTTAGAATAATTTTATTTATCATTTCTGAAATATTCCTATTTATTTCATTTTTCTGAAATTTTTTACATAATTCTTTAGCCCCATCAATTGAATTAGGATTAAATTGACCTCCAAAAAATATTAATTTTTTTAATCCTCTATTAATTCCTTTACTAAATACAATTATTTTATTAACTTCAAGTTTTACAATTACATTAACACATTTATACCTATTAAATAATTCAAAAAAAAAAACAATTATTTTTATAATTTTAACAATTATTTTAAGTATTTATTTTTTAATACTTCAAATATTAGAATATAATCAAGCAACATTTACATTTTCAGATTCAATTTTTGGGTCATCATTCTATATAGCAACAGGTTTTCATGGATTACATGTTATTATTGGAACAATCTTCCTATTAATTAATTTATTACGAATATTAAAATTACATTTTTCTTATATTCATCATATTAGATTTGAATTAGCCGCATGATATTGACATTTTATTGATATTATTTGATTATTTCTTTATATAACTTTTTATTGATGAAATAATTAATTTTATTAATATAAATAGTATATTTGATTTCCAATCAAAAAGTTTAATTTTTAAATAAAATAATTATATTAAATTTAGTTTCAATATTAACTTTATCTTTTATCTTAATAATTTTATTTATAATTATAATTTTAATTAATATAAAAATAAAATTTAATCATAATAAATCAGCACCTTTCGAATGTGGATTTGATCCATTTAATAAATCACGAATTCCATTTTCTTTAAATTTTTATTTAATTGCTATTATTTTTTTAATTTTTGATATTGAAATCTCTATTATTTTACCTATAATTATAAATTTTAAAATTTCAAATATAATTTATTTTAATTTATTATTTATAATTTTTTTTATATTTATAATTATTACTATTTTTTATGAATGAAAATTTGGATCATTAAACTGAAAAATTTAAAGGATAATAGTTAAAATTTATAACATTTAATTTGCTATTAAAAATTATTTAATAATTTATCTTAAATAAGAAGTAAAATTTTACATATTAATTTCGACTTAATAATAGATTATTAATAATCCTTATTTATTAATTGAAACCAAAAAGAGGTTTATTACTGTTAATAATAATATTGAAAAAAAATTCCAATTAAAAAGATTTTAAAAAAAGAAGCTGCTAACTATCTTTTAAAGCATTTTAAATGTTTAATCTTTAAATTATTTATTAGTTTAAAAAAAACATTATATTTTCAATATAAAAATAATTTTTATTATAAATAATTTTTTTTTACAAATTTATTTTTTAAAAAAAATATTTAATTAGAAAAAATTAACAAATAATAAAAAAAAAAATATACAAAGGTAGCTACCTTATAAAAAAATTAAAAAAAAAACAAATCAAAATTTAATCTTTTTCAAAAATAACAAAATAATAAACAATTAGAATTTTAACTTTATAATAAAAACTTACCCCAAAATAATTTTTTTTTACAAATTTATTTTTTAAAAAAAATATTTAATTAGAAAAAATTAACAAATAATAAAAAAAAAATGAAAAAATAAATTTTTTAACTAAAAAAATATTTAAAAAAAAATATTTTACCCTTATATCTTCAATATAATGCTCTAATAATTAAGCTATTTAAATTTAATAATTAAATAAAAAAATAATTATAAATCATAAAAAAAACAATAAAATATAAACCTTATAACTATTTAGAAAAATATTTTGTCTAAAATTAATCATTTTTTTAAAAAAAAAAATTAAACCATTATTTAAATTATATTCAATTCACCCAACTTCAATTAATTTTAAAGTAAAAAATCCAAAATAAAGAAAATTATTTAAAAAAAAATTTACTTTAAAAAATAATAAATTTCATATTAATCTAAAAAAAAAAATATTAAACAAAGAAATTAAATAACTTATAGAAAATAAAAAATTATTAAGTTCAAAAAAAAATCAAACTCTAAAAAATAAAATTAATACTCTTAAAATCTTAAATTTAAATTCTAATAAAATTAAATCAAATTTATAAAACATCAATCATATAAAAAAAGAACCAAAAAATAATATAATAAAACTAATTAATAATATACTAAAAATCAAAATATTTCTTTCAAATTTTACAATTATTAAATAATTAGATATAGAGAAATTCATTATTATTAAATAATAAATAACACGAACAGAATAAAAAAAAGTTAAAAAAAAAGATAATAAAAAAAAAAAAAAAAAAAAAAAATTTAAATCTATTATTAAAAAATACTCAAAAATCAAATCCTTAGAATAAAAACTACAAAAAAAAGGAAAACCACATAATGATATTAAAGTAAATATAAAAATTAAACAACAAAAAGGTAAATAATCAATTAACCCACCTATTTTACGAATATCTTGATTATTATTTATATTTAAAATTAAAATTCCAGCTCTTAAAAATATTATAGATTTAAATAAAGCATGTATCAACAAATAAAAGAAACACATATCAATTTTACCTAAACATAAAATTATAAATATAAATCTTATTTGACTTAAAGTAGAAAAAGCAATAATTTTCTTTAAATCAAATTCTAAAATTGCATTTATACCAGCTATAAATATAGTTAAACAAGAAATAATTAATAAATAATTTAAAAAAGAAAATTTTAAAAAAATTTCATTAAAACGAATTATTAAATAAATTCCAGCAGTTACTAAAGTTGAAGAATGAACTAAAGAAGAAACAGGAGTAGGAGCTGCTATTGCTAAAGGTAATCAAGAAGAAAAAGGAATTTGAGCTCTTTTAGTTAAAGAAGCAAATATAATTATTAAACTAATAAAAAATAAATAATTAAAATTTCTATAATAATTAATTAAAATAAAATTTCAAGAACCAAAATTTAATATTCAAATTATTGACATAATAATAAATAAATCACCTAAACGATTTAAAATTACAGTTACTAAACCTGAACTATAAGATTTTTTATTTTGATAAAAAACTACTAAACAAAAAGAAACTATCCCTAAACCATCTCAACCTAATAAAATTCTAATTAAATTAGGACTAATAATTAAAAAAAATATAAATATAATAAAAAAATTTATCAATATCAAAAATCGACTTTTATTAAAATCATAATTTATATATTCTATTCTATATAATAAAATTATAGAAGAAATTAAAAATACAAAAGAAATAAATATTAAAGATATTCAATCTAATAAAATAACATATAAAACTATACAAGAATTAAAAAAAAAAAATATATACTCAATAAAATAAAATTTATCAAAATAAATTATTAATAAACCTAAAAAAAAAAAAATAATAAAAAACAAAAAAAAAAAAAAAAAAAAAAAAAAAAAAAAATTAAATTTAATTATTTAAATATAAATATATAATCTTTAATTCCACAAATTAATATTTTAATTAAACTATTTAAATAACAAAATAATTCTATAATTAAAAAAATCAAATTTAAAGGTAACCAATGTATAAATAATAATAAATATTCTCTTAAATTAATATATACCAAATAATTTATATTAAAAAATAATTTTCCATATTGAGTATATAAATATAAATATAAACTATATAAAAATATTAAAATTATAATCAATAAATAAAATATATAAAAATAATCCAATCAAATTATTAAACTAATTAATAAAAATAATTCACCAAACAAATTTAAAGAAGGAGGAAAAGATATATTAGAAGAACATAACAAAAATCATCAAAATGATAAAAAAGGATAAATATTAATTAAACCCTTATTTAAAAACATTCTACGACTTTTAAAACGTAAATAACAAATATTTCTTAAACAAAATAAACCAGAAGAACATAAACCATGTCCAAATATCAAAATTAATGAACCAAAATAACCCCAATTATTTAAAGTTAAAAAACCAATAATAACTAAACCTATATGAACAACAGAAGAATAAGCAATTAAAATTTTTAAATCTCTCTGAAAAAAACAAACTAATCTCAAAATAAATATTCCCATTAAACATAAAGAAATTAACAAATAATTAACCTTAAGATTAATTTTAAATACTAATATTAAAAAATGATACACACCAAAACCACCTAATTTTAATATAATTCCAGCTAAAATTATTGAACCACAAATAGGAGCCTCTACATGAGCCTTAGGTAATCAAATATGAAATATAAATAAAGGTATTTTAACTAAAAAAATTATTATCAAAAATAAATAATAATAAAAATTTAAATCATTTAAATAATCAAAATAATATATAAATATAAAATTAAAACTATTTAAATTTAATAAACAAAAAAAAAAAGGTAAGGAAAAAAAAATTATATAAATAAATAAATAAAACCCAGCCTTAAAACGTTCATACTGATATCCTCAACCATAAATCAAAATAATTAATGGAATTAAATTAATTTCATAAAAAATATAAAATAAAATATAACTATTACTAAAAAAACAAAAATAAAAAATAATAATAAAAATAAACATTATTATATTAAAATAAACTAAATAATTATTTTTTAGATTAAAACTAGAAATATAAACTAATCTAATAATTCATAAACCTAATATAAATATTAAATAAGAAAATATATCTATACCAAATAAATATCTAATATTTAAAAAATAATTGAACATTGGAATTTTAAAATATATAAAAAAAAAAAAAAAAAAAAAAAAATTCTGGGCTAATCATCATCTTTTAACCTTTAAGCTAAAAAAAATCATGCTAAAAATAATTAATATTAAAATTATTAACATTGTAAAATTATCAATGATTTTAAATAATCATTACCATACATTCGAACTATCAAAATCAAAATTGTTAAACCTAATACTCTTTCACTAATACAAAAAATAAAAAAAATTAATAATAATAAATACTGTTTAATAAACATTATTAAATTTAATAAAAATAATAAAGATAAAATCAATAATAAATATTCTAAACCTAAAAGTATTATTAATAAATGATTAAAATTAAAAATATAAAATAAAACTCCAGAAAATAATATAAAAATTAAAACTAAAATAAATAAATTTATCATTTTAATAGTTTAAAAAAAACATTGATATTGTAAATCAAAATTATAAAATTATTTAAAATAAATCAGTATAAATATATAAATATTATCATTAATCTCCAAAATTAACATTTTAATTAAAATATATACTGAATTTTAAAATTTATCTTATTAACTAATTTAATTTTAGCAATTATATTAACAATAATAAAATCACCTATTAGATCAAATTTAATTATTTTAATTCAAACTATAACTTTAACTATAATAATTAACTTAATTAATAAAACATCATGAATTTCATTTATAGTTTTTATTTTATACATTGGAGGATTAATAATTATTTTTTTATATATTTCAAGAATTGCTTTTAATGAATTAAATATTAATAAAAATTATAAAAATATATTTTATAAATTAATCTTTATTACTTTAGTATTATCTTATTTTAAAATATCATTAAATTTAAATAATTTAAATTATGAAAATAAATTTATATTTGAAGATAATTTTTATTTTTTAAATATATTTATATTACCTAATAATTTAATAATTTATTTAATCATATTTATTCTATTTTTTATATTAATTTTAATTATTTGAATATTAAAAATTAATAAAGGACCCATTCGACAAAAAAAATAATTAATGAAAAAAAATATAATTAAAATTTTATCACCAATATTAAACTTACCGACACCTGCCAGAATTAGTTTTATATGAAACTTTGGGTCTTTATTAATAATTTGTTTAATTAATCAAATTTTAACAGGATTATTTTTAGCTTTTCATTATAAAACAGATATTAATTTAGCATTTCAAAGAATTATTAATATAAATCGAAATATTAATTTTGGATGATTAATTCGATCATTTCATGCAAATGGGGCATCAATATTTTTTATTATAATCTATATTCATATTAGACGAGGAATTTATATAAATTCATTCAATTTTAAAATAACATGAATTATTGGAGTTACTTTACTTTTATTAACTATAATAACAGCTTTTGTAGGTTATGTTCTACCATGAGGTCAAATATCATTTTGAGGGGCAACTGTAATTACAAATCTTTTATCAGCAATCCCTTACTTAGGAGATTCAATTGTAATTTGAATTTGAGGAGGATTTTCAATTAGTAATGCCACATTAACACGATTTTTTTCAATTCATTTTATTTTACCTTTTATTATTATTTTATTTACTTTTATCCACCTTTTTTTTTTACATATAACAGGATCTAATAACCCATTAGGAATTAATAGAAATTTTGATAAAATTACTTTTTCCCCATACTTTTTAATTAAAGATTTAATTGGATTAATTATATTTATATGAATTTTTTTTATTTTAACATTAATTTTTCCTTATTTATTAAATGATCACAATAATTTTATTATAGCAAATTCAATAATTACTCCTAATCATATTCAACCAGAGTGATATTTTTTATTTTCATACTCAATTTTACGAGCTATTCCTAATAAATTAGGAGGAGTGATTGCCTTAATACTATCAATTTTAATTTTATTAATTTTACCTATATTAAATAATAAAAATTTTTTAAGAAATAAATTTTACCCTTTAAATAAAATTTTATTCTGAATTTTTATTATAACATTTTTTATATTAACTTGGATTGGTATACAACCAGTTGAATATCCTTTTATTTCAATAGGTCAAGTATTTACAAGAATTTATTTTTCATATTTTTTTATTAATTTTTATATTATAAAGATATGAGATAAATTATTAGTTTAATAAAGTCAGTTAATTAATTTATTTAAAATATTTATTTTGAAAATAAAAAAAAGAATTTAATTCTATTAACTTTATACTAAAATTAATGATATAAGTTAAATAATTTAATACTAAAATTAAATATAAATAAAAATAATGAAAGAGGTAAAATTAATTTTCAAACTAAATATATAAGTTTATCATAACGAAAACGTGGTAAAAACCCACGTAATCAAATAACTATAAATATAAAAATCAAAATAAAAATATTTAAATAAAACTTATTTATTATTAATCCAAAAAATATTTCACATAATAATATTCCTATAAATATAATTCTTATATATTCAGATATAAAAATAAAAATAAAAGATAAACTACTAAACTCAATATTAAATCCAGAAACTAATTCAGATTCCCCTTCAGAAAAATCAAAAGGAGATCGATTTATTTCTGCTAAAAATCTAATTAATAATAAAATAAATATTAAAAAAAGAAAAAAAAAAAATTTAGAATTTATTTGATAAATATAAAAATCATTTAAATTAAAACTATTAATTAAAAATATTAAATTTATAATAATAATTATTATTCTAACTTCATAAGAAATCATTTGAGAAATAAAACGAATTATACCCAAAACTGAATAATTTGAATTTGAAGATCATCTTACTATTAAAAAAATATAAACTATTAAACTTGAACAACAAAATATATAAATTAAACCAAAACCTATAATATAATTTATACCAATATAAGGATAAATAAATCAAAAAAAAATAGAAATTAATAAACCTAATATAGGAGAAATTATAAAAATAAAAAAATTTATATTTCTAGGATAATTAACTTCTTTAAAAAATAATTTTAAACCATCACCTATTGGTTGTAAAACACCCTTCAAAAAAAATTTATTAGGCCCTTTACGTAATTGAATATATCCTAAAACTTTACGTTCTAATAAAGTAAAAAAAGCTACTCTTATAAAAACTATTAAAAATAAAAATAAAAAATTAATAATTATAATAAATAAAAAAATTACTATTTATAATTAAAATTATATAATTAAATTCTAAATTTAACACAATTATCTGCCAAAATAGTCAAATTATTTTAATTCATTTAATAAAATCTAATTTAATTATTTAATCCTTTCGTACTAAAATAATTTAAATTTTAAAAGATAGAAACCAACCTGGCTTACACCGGTTTGAACTCAAATCATGTAAGAATTTAAAGGTCGAACAGACCTAATACTTAAAATTTTGCACCTAAGATTAATCTTAATTCAACATCGAGGTCGCAAACTAATTTTTAAATTTGAACTTAAAAAATTAATTACGCTGTTATCCCTAAAGTAACTTTTTCCTTTAATTAAAAATTTTAATTCAACTATCCATTAAATAATGTAAAATTTTAAAAAAAGTTAATTAAATTTTTTTATCACCCCAATAAAATAAATATTAAAACTAAAATATTTATATTCCAAAAAAATTAAAATTAATATTTATAAAGTTTTATAGGGTCTTATCGTCCCTTTAAATAATTTAAGCTTTTTAACTTAAAAATAAAATTTTAATTATATAGATAATAAAGTTTATTTCTCATCAAATCTTTCATACAAGTCCTCAATTAAAAGACTAATTATTATGCTACCTTTGCACAGTCAAAATACTGCAGCTATTTAATAAATCATTGAGCAGATCCTATATTAAATTAAACTTAATACAATGTTTTTGTTAAACAGATGAAAATAATTTTTGCCGAATTCATAATCTATAAATTTAAATTATACTAATTTAATCATTATTACTAATAATTAAATATTAATTAATAAAATTTAATAAAAAAAATAAATAAATTTATAATAAATTAAAATTAAATAAATAATAAATTTTTACAAACTTAAAATAAAAATTTCTATTCCTATAAATTATTAAAATAAATAAATCATTATATAAAAATTTCAAGCTTATCCCTAAAATAATTTAAATTTAAAATATTAATATAAAAAATAATTATAACTTTTAAAATTTTAAATTAAATTTAAATCTTAAATAACTAAATATAATATAACGAATTAAATTTCAAAACTAATATTATTTTATAAATATTTATAACACAATAAATTAATAATAAAATTAACTCTATAAATTTTGAGAAATTAAAAAAAAATTAAAAATTTTAATCAACCCTGATACAAAAGGTACTAAAAATATTCTTTTTAAAATTTTAATAATTTCTTTCACAATACTATTAAACTATAAATCTAAAAATTAATTTTTAATTAATACTAAAACTTCAAATAAATAAATTACTTTTATAAAAAATCAAATATAAACAAAAATATTAATATTGTTAATTTAAATAAAGTTTTAACAACATCTTATCATTGTAAATGATATACTTAAATTTAGATATTTATTTTAATAAAAATCTTTCTAAATACACTTTCCAGTACATTTACTTTGTTACGACTTGTCTTATTTTTAATAAGAATGACGGGCAATATGTACATATTTTAGATCTTTATTCATATTAACTAAATAAATAAATTTACTATTAAATCCAATTTCATCTTAATTTTCATTTAAAATCCAAAAATAAAATTTAATGTAACCCATTACTAACTTATTTATAAACCACATCTTGACTTAACATAAATTATAAAAATAAATAAAGAAAATAAATTTTTTAATATATTCATGACAGCGATATATGAATTAATTAAAATAAGTAAAATTAATCGTGGATTATCAATTAAAAAACAGGTTCCTCTAATAAGACTAAAATACCGCCAAATTTTTTAAATTTAAAGAACATAACTATTAATTTTTTAGTAAATTAATTTAAATTTTTATAATAGGGTATCTAATCCTAGTTTTAAATAAAATTTAATAGAATAAAATAATTATAATCATAAATCTTAATTAAATTTTACTTTATTAAAAAAAATTAAATTATAAATTATATTTAAATACTAATAACCAAACTATTTTATTTGTATATTATGTTTAACCGCAACTGCTGGCACATACTTAGTTTATACTAAAATTAATAATTAAATCTAAATTTCTTTAATATTTAATACTTAATACTGAGAACTATTAAAATTCTTTAAGAATTTATTAACAATCAAAAAATTTCATGTATTTTTTTAATTAAATAAAATTTTATAACAAAATAAATTATATTTATATATAAAATTATAATAATATGGTTTTATATTATTAAAATAATTAATATATATATATATACTTAATTAAATAATTAATATAATAATAAAATTAGTAATATAAACTTTAAATTAAATAATAAAAATTAAATTAATAAACATTAATAATAAAAAATTAAAATTTATAAAATAAAATTTATACTTATTTAAATAATTTAATATAGATATTTATATATAAATTAATTAAAAATTCAACTTTTCTAATAATTTTTAATAATAAGCATTTCTAACAAAATAAATTAAAATTTATAAAATAAAATTTATACTTATTTAAATAATTTAATATAGATATTTATATATAAATTAATTAAAAATTCAACTTTTCTAATAATTTTTAATAATAAGCATTTCTAACAAAATAAATTAAAATTTATAAAATAAAATTTATACTTATTTAAATAATTTAATATAGATATTTATATATAAATTAATTAAAAATTCAACTTTTTTAATAATTTTTAATAATAAGCATTTCTAACAAAATAAATTAAAATTTATAAAATAAAATTTATACTTATTTAAATAATTTAATATAGATATTTATATATAAATTAATTAAAATTCAACTTTTCTTTCTAAACCTTATATATATATATACAATTTATATATGTATATATTCATATAAGGATTTATATATATATATATATATATATATAATAAATGTATAGATAATAACATCATATAAGGATTTATATATATATATATATATATATACAATATATAAGCTATATAGATGTATATATATATTATATATATATACTATATACATAAGAAGTCTATATATGTATACTACTATATATATTAATAAATCCTCTATATACTCTTCTTCTTTCTTTTTTTTTTAAAGGAGGGCTACGCCCCCCTTTTTAGACAATTAGAAACGTCATGCCTCATTAAAACATTTTTTTTTTAAAATTTTACTGATATTTTTTCCAATCTACATCTAAACCAGTAAACATTTTTTTATTAAACAATATTTTTAAAATAAAATGCCTGAAAAAAGGGTTACTTTGATAGAGTAAATCATGTATTATACATACTTTTATTATACTTTAAGAAACTATCTAATCCATAAATTTCAAAAATTTATATGCATAAACACCTAAGTATATTTAAAATAGAAAAATAAGCTAAAATTAAGCTTTTGGATTCATACTTCAACTATAGAATAAAATTCTTTTTTCTGATAAATTTAAATTTAACAAAAATTACATTTTTAACATTATTAATATTTAGCACCTTAATAACTATTTCATCATCAAATTGATTATCAATATGAATAGGATTAGAATTAAATTTGTTTTCTATTATCCCAATCTTAAATTTTAAATCATCAATTTACTCAATTGAAGCTACAATAAAATATTTTTTAATTCAAGCTTTTGCTTCAATTATCTTATTAATTTTCTTAATTAATAAAAACTTATTATTTATAGATAGAAATAACTTATTAATTATACTACCATTATTAATAAAATTAAGTTTAATACCTTTTCATTTATGATTACCTTCAATATTAGAAGGATTAAATTGATTTTCATGTTTATTAATAATAACTTGACAAAAAATCTCACCTTTAATTATAATTTCATATTTAAATATTGATAAAAATATAATTTTTCTAATTACATTAATATCATTAAATTCAATTTTTGGTTTAAATCAAAATTCATTACGTAAAATCTTAGCTATATCATCAATTAATAATACTACCTGAATGTTATTTGCAATTTTAATAAATGAAAAATTATGAATAAACTATTTTTTAATTTATTCAATTTTAAATTTTTTAATTATTAAATTGCTTAATGATTATAACATTAATTATATTAATCAAATAAAATTTTTTAATTTAAATTTTTTTTTAAAATTAAATTTATTAATATTAATTTTTTCAATTATAGGGCTACCCCCTATATTAGGATTTTTAATAAAATGAATATTAATTAAAAACTTAATATATAATAATATATACTTTACTATAATAATATTAATTGTATTAACTATCTTAAATTTATTATTCTATATTAAAATAACTTATTTTTTATTATTTAATTTTAATTTAATAAATAAATGATATTTACAATTAAAAAAAAATAATTTCAATTTTATTATAATAGTAAATTTTTTTAGATTATTCTTTAGTTATTTATTTATTAATTAAGGTTTTAAGTTAATTAATTAAACTATTAATCTTCAAAATTAAAAATATTATATTTTAAACCTTAATTAAATAATTTAATACCTTTAAATTTGCAATTTAATATCATATTTGAATATAAGATTTAATGATAAAAAGATTTCTCAATCTATATATAAATTTACAATTTATAACCTATTATCAGCCATTTTATCTATAAAATGAATTTTTTCAACTAATCATAAAGATATTGGAACTTTATACTTTTTATTCGGAATTTGATCAGGTATAATTGG